TGTGAAAGCAAGTAAGATCACGGCAAGACTAGCCGTTAAATAGGCATTAAGTAGAAGTGTAGTAATATATTAAGCTGAGATGTACTAATAGATCGAGGACTTGAACTTTTTTCTAGCTTTAAAAATCTTGTCTTGGTGTTTAAAGGATAGTGGAACCACATTGATCCATTTCGAACTCAATTGTGAAACGCTATAACAGTCACAATACTTAAGGAGGAGTCCTTTGGGAAGATAGCTTATGCCAGGACTTTTAAATTTCATTTTAACAAGAAGAACTAATTATAAATCACTAACTAGAAATTTGAAGGTTTACAACTTGGGGCTTTATAATTTATTTATAATGGAGATGGAGTACGCTATAATATCAGCTAGCGGTAGACAATTTTGGGTAGAGCCAAAAAAATTTGTTGAATTAAATCGATTAACTGCTACCATTGGTAGCAAGATTTTCCTTAAAAGAGTTCTATTTTCTAAAGATAAAATGGGTACTTTGATTGGTCAACCTTACCTAGAGGATGTTAAAGTAAGAGGAATAATAAGTAAACATTTTTTAGGTCCCAAAATTATTGTTTTTAAAATGAAACCAAAAAAAAAATATCGAAAAAAGATAGGCCATAGACAAAAATTGACTAGACTATTAATAAACAGAATTAAAGTCGATTAAATTTATTTTTTAATCCTCGTCTCACTTATATATTGATCACCTTAATTATTATGATTACTATATTGATTTAGTTCTAAAATATAAACTTGGAGTATAAAAAATTGTGTCTATTGGAATCTTTGGTAATAAAATTGGAATGACTCAAGTTTTTGATAAAAATGGTTTGGCTTTACCAGTTACTGTAGTTCGTGTTGGACCTTGTTTTATTACCCAACTTAAAACTGAAAAAATTAATGGCTATAATGCAGTACAGATAGGATATTCAAAAGGGCGAGCTTTAAAGTTTAAAAAAGCAGAACTTGGTCATTTAACTAAAAATGGCTTACCCCCTTTATATCATTTATGTGAATATAGAGTTATTGATTTAGAAAACTATTCGTTGGGCCAAATATTAAGTGTTAATCACTTTAAAATTGGTCAATTTGTTAACGTTAGTGGAAAATCTATAGGAAAAGGTTTTAGTGGTAACCAAAAAAGGCATAAATTTAAACGTGGACCAATGACTCATGGTTCTAAAAATCATAGGGCTCCAGGTTCAATAGGACCAGGAACTACACCTGGTCGAGTCTTTCCTGGGAAACTGATGGCCGGACAATTAGGTGCAAAAAGAATTACAATATCAAAACTAGAAATTTTAGGAATAGATGCTAAACAAAATCTTTTAATTTTAAAAGGAAGTGTCCCAGGAAAACCTGGAAACCTGCTAAATATTATTCCTTCAACTTAAATTTAAATAATAAACTAAAAGATTATCTATGATTTTACTAAAAACTCTTACCTTCCCTATTAAACTTTCAACAGGAGAAGAAAGTGGAGATAAAATAACACTAACTTTAAAATCGAAAGAAGCAAGTAATACAACTAATTATATTATTCAACGTGCTTATTTAGTACAAAGGTTTAATGAAAGACAAGGTACGGCAAATACTTTAACTCGAGCAGAAGTTAAGGGTGGAGGTCGTAAGCCTTGGCGACAAAAAGGTACTGGACGAGCTCGTGCTGGTTCTAATACATCCCCCTTATGGAAAGGTGGAGGTGTTTCATTTGGTCCAAAGCCAAAACTATATTCAAATAAGATAAACCGTAAAGAATGGCAATTAAGTTTACGAAGTTTATTAATTGCAAAAGAAAAAGATACTACTGTCATAAATAGTCTTATCTCTACCGAGTATAAAACTAATAATGTTATTAAAACGGTGAAGGTTCTTAACATAAACTTACTTGAAAACACTTTAATTATTGTTCCAAAAATAGAGGAAAAATTACTTAAATCAATTAAAAATATAAAAACAATTAAATTAATAGTTGCAAACAATTTAAATTTAAAACAAATTTTGTTGGCTAAAAATCTATTAATCACTAAGGATAGTTTAAAAACAATTGAGGAAACTTATAATGGCTAGAATAAATTTTAGTTCAAGTATTGATTTGATTAAATACCCAATAACAACAAAAAAAACAATCTTATTATTAGAAAATAATCAATATACATTTCTAGTAGATCCTAAATTAACTAAAATCAATGTAAAAAAAGCAATTGAGTTTTTATTTGATGTGAAGGTTATCAAAGTTAATAGCTGTAATCTTCCTAAAAAAAAACGTCGTGTTGGTCAATCTATTGGTGTAAGACCTCGCTACAAGAAGGTAATAGTTAAATTGGCGAAGGATAATAAGATTAATTTACGTTCTACTGATTAATAATAACTATGAAATAAAGGCTAATAGGAGTAAAATTTATGGCTATTCGTATTTGTAAAGTTTATACTGTTGCAACAAGAAATACTGTATTTTCTTCTTTCGATGAAATTACTAAGTCGGAACCAGAAAAAAAGTTAATTGGAAGAAATCATCGAAAAAAAGGACGTAATAATCAGGGATTAATTACAACCCGTCATCATGGGGGTGGACATAAAAGGCGCTATCGTATTATAGATTTTAAACGTAAAAAACATAATATTTTAGGGCATGTTTTTGCTATAGAATATGACCCAAATCGTAATGCTAGAATTGCACTAATACATTATGAAAATGGTGATAAAAGTTATATCATTTGCCCTGATTCTTTAAAAGTTGGTGATAAAATTTTATCTGGACCAAATGCCCCTCTTGAAATTGGAAATGCATTGCCTTTAGAAAATATTCCTTTAGGTACGTCTGTACATAATATAGAATTATCTTATAATAAAGGTGGACAAATTGTTAGGGCAGCTGGAACTTCTGCACGTATTTTAGCAAAAGAAAATAATTACATTACATTACGTTTACCCTCGAAAGAAATTAGAATTATCCATAAAAGCTGTTATGCTACAATCGGTAGTGTCAGTAATAGAGATCACAACAATATTAAATTAGGTAAAGCTGGACGTAAACGTTGGCTTGGTATTAGACCAACGGTACGTGGTTCTGTTATGAATCCTTGTGATCATCCTCATGGTGGTGGAGAAGGGAGAGCAACAATTGGGCGACCTAAAGCATATACTCCTTGGGGTAAAGCAGCTCTGGGAGTTAAAACAAGAAAAAAAGAAAAGTATAGTGATATCTATATAGTTCGTTCAAGAGTATAAAACTAACTGTTGTTTTAACTATTTTTAAAATTTAATTTATAAATATATTTATGGCAAGATCTTTTCGTAAGGGCCCTTTTATAGCTTATCATTTGCTACAAAAAATTGAAAAAATGAATAAAACCGGAAATAAAAATACTATTAAAACGTGGTCACGTTCATCTATGATTATTCCATCAATGATTGGGCATACAATTGCAGTGTATAATGGCAAAAGCCACATTGCGCTTTTTATTTCTGATCAAATTATTGGACACAAACTTGGAGAATTTATACCAACTAGAAACTTCCGTTCACATATAAAAAGTAGCGATAGACGTACAAAAAAAAAATAGACTTCAAAAATTATCTAACAAATAAATGGAAAATAAAAATACAGCAAAAGCTGTTAGTAAATATATTAGAATATCGTCAACGAAAGTTCGACGTGTTTTAGATCAAATTCGTGGCCGCTCTTATTTAGAAGCTTTAATGTTATTACAATTTATGCCTTATAGAGCGTGTGGGCCTATTTGGCAAGTATTAAATTCTGCAGCTGCAAATGCAGAGCATAATAATGGTGTGAGTAAAGAAAATCTTATAGTTAAAACAGTCTTTGCTGATCAAGGACCAGTGTTACGTAGATTCAGACCACGTGCTCAAGGAAGAGGTTATCAGATTCGTAAACCAACCTGTCATATTACCATAATTTTAGAGACCATTAATTAATAGATTCAGAAATAAAATTTTAATAAAATTAATACTAGACTAGATTATGGGACATAAAACACACCCTTTGGGCTTTAGGTTAGGAATTGTACAAGAAGATAGATCATTATGGTATAGTGGAACAAATTCTTATATATTTTCTCTAAAAGAAGACTACGAGATTCGAGAATATATATGCCAATTTTTAATTTTGAATCATGTTGGTTATTCCGGAATTACTAAAATTATCATTAAGCGCGATGATACAAAAAAGAAAGTCTACATTGAAATACAATCTGTAGTGCCAGGGCGAATTGTAGGTAAATCAGGCGTATTATTAAGAACATTAGACCAAAATCTAAGCTCACTTTTAAAAAATGAGAAAGTTTTAATTAATATTGTTGAAATTAAACAACCTTATAAAGAAGCAAGCATATTAGTTGATATTTTAGTAAAAAAATTAGAAGAAAGAGTTTCATTTAGAAAATGTATTCGAGAAATTCTTCAACGTTATAGAACAGAAGAAGAACTAAAAGGGATTAAAGTACAAATAGCTGGTCGCTTAAATGGTGCAGAAATTGCCCGAACAGAGTGGGTCCGTGAAGGACGTGTTCCTCTTCAGACACTACGTGCTAATATCGATTATTCTTATAAAACAGCTCAAACTACTTATGGTATTCTAGGAATTAAAATATGGCTTTTTAAAAATGAGATATTAGCAAAAAAAATTATTTAATGATATTAAAAAACTTAAAAAAATGCTTAGTCCTAAAAGAACGAAATTTAGAAAACAACATCGTGGTAGATTAAAAGGAAAAGCAACAAGAGGAAATACTATTAATTTTGGTGATTACGCTATTCAAGCATTAGAGCCTACTTGGTTAACCTCTCGTCAAATTGAAGCTACGCGAAGAACAATTACAAGATATACAAAGCGTGGTGGCAAGCTATGGATAACAGTTTTCCCAGATAAACCAGTAACTGCTAGAGCTGCAGAATCAAGGATGGGGTCAGGAAAAGGTTCGGTTGAATATTGGGTAGCAGTTGTTAAGCCTGGCAATATTTTATTTGAATTAAGTGGGGTGCCTTTAAAACTAGCTAAACAAGCAATGCAAATTGCTTCTTATAAGTTACCAATTAAAACAAAATTTCTTATAAAGTGATGGAGAGAAGAAACCTACTATGAGTTTACCAAAAATAGACGAAATCAAAACCTTAAGTATAAATGAATTAGAAAATGAGATTTTAAATATAAGAAAAGAATTATTTAAATTACGTTTACGTCGTAAAACAAAACAATCTTTTAAGTCTCACCAATTTAAACATCAGAAACATAGGCTTGCACAATTACTAATGGTAAAAAAAAGCACTTAGAAAATTTTATTAAGGAATAATGATTTATGGTTAAACTGCAAAGACTTGGTATTGTAATAAGTAATAAAATGCAGAAAAGTGTTGTTGTTGCTGTTGAATATCGTTATAAACATCAATTTTATTCAAAAATTATAGTAAGAACAAAACGCTATTTAGCACACGATGTGGATGATAGTTGTAATATTGGGGATGAGGTATTATTAGAGGAAAGTAGACCACTAAGTAAAAAAAAGCGTTGGGTAGTTAAAACAATATTAAACAAAGCAGTAATCGTTAATTAAGGTTTTAAAAATTTATTATGATACAACCACAAACATATTTAACGGTAGCAGATAATACAGGTGCAAAAAAAATTATGTGCATTCGTGTACTGGGTGGTAGTCGGAAATATGCTAGACTTGGTGACATTATTATTGGGGTTGTAAAAGAAGCAACTCCAAACATGTTAACTAAAAGATCTGATATTGTTAAAGCTGTTGTTATTAGAACAAAAAAATCTGTTTCACGTAAAGATGGCACTAGTATTCGTTTTGATGACAATGCTGCTGTTATTATTAATGTGGATAAAAACCCAAAAGGCACAAGAATTTTTGGTCCAATTGCGAGAGAAATTCGTGAGAAAGATTTTACTAAAATTGTTTCATTAGCTCCTGAGGTTATTTAAATGAAAAAGAAGAGTTTAAAGAAAAAGTTAAATATAAAAATCGGTGAAAAAGTTAAAATAATTTCAGGTCAAGAAAAAGGTAAAGTAGGACTTGTAAAAAAAATAGTACGACAAAAAGATAAACTTATTGTTGAAGGTATTAATATCCGAGTTAAACATATTAAAGCTAGCGGACCTACAAAAGATGGGGAAATTAAAAGAATTGAATTTCCAATCCATTGTTCAAATGTATCACCTTATGAGGAATAATATTTTATGATAAATAATAATGAAATTAAGGCAAAAAATTTAAAATTTTTGTATAAAGATTTAATATTCCCTAATTTAATTAAACAATTTGATTATAAAAATAATCATGAAGTTCCAAAACTCGTTAAAATACAATTAAATCGTGGGTTAGGTGTTGATGCCCAAAATAATAAAACATTACAAAAATCAATTGATGAAATACGTCTAATTACAGGACAACAACCTATACTAACAAAAGCAAAAAAATCTATAGCAGGTTTTAAAGTTAGAGAAGAAATGATTCTAGGTATCACCGTCACTCTTCGAAGTAGAAAAATGTATGCCTTTCTAGAAAAATTAATCCATCTTGTTTTACCAAGAATTAGAGATTTTAGAGGGCTAAGCTTAAAAGGTTTTGACCGTAATGGGAATTATAATTTTGGATTAAAGGAACAATTGGTATTTCCTGAAATTAATTATGAAAATGTTGATCAAATAAAAGGCCTTAATATCTCTATTGTAACAACAGCACAAACAAAAAGTGAAGGGATTGCTCTTCTAAAAGAATTTGGTTTCCCATTAACTGATTAAAAAAGGAGTATTAAAATCTAGTGACCACAGATATTATTGCAGATACGCTAACGCGTATTAGAAATGCAAATTTGGTTCGCCATCAAATTGTTCGAGTTATAAAAACGAAAATAACGTTTTCAGTTGTAAAAATTCTCAAAGAAGAAGGTTATATTTCTAGTTTTGAAGAAATCCAGGTCGCTAATAGAAAATACTTATTACTTTGTTTAAAATATCATAGTCAAAAAAGACAACCAATTATAACAGGAATTAAAAGAATAAGTAAGCCTGGCTTAAGAATTTATGTAAATAAAAGTAATTTGCCAAACATCCTAAATAATTTAGGAATAGCAATATTATCCACTTCTAAAGGTATTCTAACTAATAATAAAGCGAAAAAATTAGGCGTCGGTGGTGAAGTTATTTGTTATATTTGGTAATAAAGGTTTAAATTTATATGTCAAGAATAGGTAAATTACCCATCAAGGTACCATCTAATGTTAAAGTTGAAGTTAATGAACAAATTATCCATATCTCAGGACCGCATGGTAAACTGTTAAGAAAGGTTTCTGACTTAATTTTGGTTGAACTTAATGATAACATTATTTCGATAACTAAAGCTGAAAATACAAGAATTGCAAATCAACTATATGGTTTAACAAGAACTTTGATCAATAATATGGTAATTGGAGTTTCACAAAAATTTGAACGTACACTACAACTTCAAGGGGTTGGTTACCGTGCTCAAATAACAGGGAAAAATTTAGTTTTAAATTTAGGTTATAGCCATCAAGTTTTAATACCAATTCCTTTGGGGATTGATATTAAAGTTGAAAAAAACATAGGAATAATTATTACAGGGTTTGATAAGGAGCTTGTCGGTCAATTAGCAGCTACAATAAGAAGTAAGCGTCCTCCTGAACCTTATAAAGGTAAAGGGATATTATATAAAGGTGAAATTATTAAACGTAAAGTAGGAAAATCAGGGAAATAATAAATATGGGAAAAAGAGAAAAAAAAAGAATTAAAGGTAATAATCTTAAACCAAGATTAGCTATATATCGTTCAAATAAACATATTTATGCTCAAGTAATTGATGACTCGTCTTCGAAAACAATTCTAAGTTGTTCGACTTTAGAAGTAGAAGTAAAAGCTAAATGTGAAAAAACTTCAACTAAAATAGCTTCAAAGATTGTAGGTGAAATTCTTGGAACAAGACTACTAGAGGAAAATATTAAGGAAATAATATTTGATAGAGGTAAAAAACCTTATCATGGTAGAATAAAGGAGCTCGCTGAAGGGGCTAGATTAGCTGGGTTAAAGTTTTAACAATTTTAGGTTTTAAATATAAATTTATTAAGTCTTTTAGCACATTTATGATTACTCCAAATAAAAAAATTCGTTGGGAACAACGAGTAGTAAAAGTTTCTCGAGTTTCCAAAGTAGTCAAGGGTGGGAAAAAAATAAGCTTCCGCGCAACAGTAGTTGTTGGGGATATGGAAGAAAAAGTTGGTGTTGGTGTTGGTAAAGCTGAAGAAGTCAGTACAGCTATAAAAAAAGCAGAAACTGATGCAAAGAAAAATGTGATAACTATTCCTATAGCTGAAGGCAAAACAATTCCTCATGCTATGATAGGAATTGCTGGAGGATCTAAAGTTTTTATTAGACCAGCAGTTCCAGGGACAGGTGTTATTGCAGGTGGTTCAGTAAGAATTGTTCTAGAATTAGCTGGAATTAAAAACATCTTATCGAAACAACTTGGTTCAAATAATCCCTTAAATAATGCTCGCGCTACGATAAGTGCATTGAAAGATTTAAATACAACAGAGCAAGTAATGCAAAAACGACAAATATCATTGGAACAATTATTAGGTAAATAAATAAAAAGCTAAAGATATCATTGGAAAAACTATATGTTAATATAAGAAAAATATCTATTTATTTAAATTTTTCCATGAATTTACAATTACGAAGTAAAAATATTCTCTCTTTTCAAGAACGTTTTCTCTTAACAATTTTTTTGCTTACTTTAGTTCGGGTCGGTAGTTTTATACCATTACCTTATATAGATATTAAAACTTTTTCTCCTTTGTTAGAATCAAACAACTCAACAACGGCAGTTGCTACAATTTTGAATAGTTTTTCTGGAGGTGGAAAGGCTTCTTTTAGTATATTGAGTCTTGGTATTTTACCTAATATAAATGCTTCTATTATAATTCAACTTTTAACTACCATTAACCCAACTCTTTTAAAACTACAAAAAGATGAAGGTGAATATGGTCGCCGTAAACTTACAGACTATACAAGATATTTAACTTTTTTTTGTGCCATTGTTGAAAGTATCGTAACAACATATAGTTTTCGATCATTGATTTTTAATTGGAACTTTTTGGTATTAACTCAAATAAGTCTCTCATTAATAGCGGGTTCAATGCTTATATTATGGTTTAGTGAACTAATTACTAAAAATGGTATAGGCAATGGTTCTTCAATATTAATTTGTTTCAATATTGTTTCAAACTTCCCTGATCAACTTAGATCTATGACGTTAGCTTTATCCAATCAAAATATATTAATTAGTTTTTTTATTGGTGGAATATTTTTATTAACAACAGTTGGTTGTATTTATATAAACGAAGCAGTAGTAAAAATCCCATTAGTTTCTGCAAGTCAATTATTACGAAATGTTAATAAATTTTCATTATGGGGTAATAGTAATTTACCTCTTAGAGTTAACCAAGCTGGAGTAATGCCTCTAGTTTTTACATCTTCAGTTATGGTTATTATAACGTCTCTTGCTAAATTGCTCTATGGACAGTTGATTAGTCTCGAATTTTTTTCATTTTTAAATTATGTTTCGACAAATTTAACATTAGGAGTTGGGAAGGTTTTTTATTGGTCTACTTATGGTGTCTTAGTTTTTTTTTTTACGTCGTTTTATTCGACGATACTTTTAGATCCAAAAGATATGACGGAACAATTCCGTAAAAATTCTGTTACTATAAAAGGTATTACTCCAGGAATGCCTACAAGAAGTTACTTATCTATAACTATTAAAAGATTAACAATTATAAATGCTGTTTTTCTTATTGTTGTTCTTATTTTACTTAATGGGCTAGAATATTTATTACCAATAGACAATTTAAATTTACGTGGATTTGGATTAACTTCTCAACTTATTCTAGTTAACGTTTTGGTAGATACATTTAGAAAAGTTCAAAATTTATTAAACGCTGAGGATATATTCTAGACTTTGTGAGAAGCAGGATAATTAAAAGATAGTTAAATTTAAATTTATACAATTAAAAAATATGAAAGTTAGACCTTCAGTAAAAAAGATGTGCGAAAAATGTAGGATCATACGTCGCCATGGTAGAGTTCAAGTAATTTGCATTAACCTTAAACATAAACAACGACAGGGTTAAATTAAAAAAAGAAAATGGAGATAAAATATGGTTCGATTTCTTGGAATAGATTTGGCAAATAATAAAAGAATTAAATATGCGTTAACAGCAATTTATGGAATTGGATTATCTCGGGCAAAAGAAATTTTAGATAGTGCTGGGTTAGATAATGTTGATGAAACAGGACTTAGAGCGAAAGATTTATCTGATGAAGAAATTAGTAGTTTGAGAAAAGTTTTAGAAAAAAACTATCAACTTGAAGGGGACTTAGTCCGTTTAACAAATTTAAATATAAAACGTTTAATGGAAAATGGTTCTATTAAAGGTCGTCGACATCGTGCTGGATTACCAGTCCGAGGCCAAAGAACAAGAACTAATGCTAGAACAAGAAGGGGAGGAAAAAAGACGGTGGCAGCGAAAAAAAAATAAAATATATTTAGAAAATTTACTCCTAAGTTGGAGAAGGTAAAAAATGAAAAAAAAAATTAAGCGAACTATCGTTACTGGAACTATGCACGTACATGCTACTTTTAATAATACAATTGTAACGGTAAGTGACTTAAATGGGAATACCCTATCATGGGCATCCTCTGGAACTGTTGATTTTAAGGGGTCTCGAAAAGGTACGCCTTTTGCTTCACAAAAAGCGGCTGAAAAAGCTACTTCGATAGCTAGAGAAGAATATGGCCTTAAAAGATTAGAGGTTGTTGTTAAGGGCTCAGGTCCAGGTAGAGAACCTTCTATTAGAGCTGTTTATCAAAAAGGAATAAGAATTGTTTCAATTAAAGACGTTACATTTATACCTTATAATGGTTGTCGTCCACCTAAACGTAGAAGAGTTTAAAGTTAAATATTCTACAACAAAAATAAAGTGGTTGAAAATTTTTTGGAAGGAAGAAAGATTTTAAATATATTTTTATAGTGGATTATTAGCTTTGAAAAAGGAGTATATTTGGTCATATCAAATAAGAGTTCATTGAAATAAGTTAGTTAACAAACTGGAGATAAATTATGAAAATAAATAGTAAATGTAAATGTTTAGCATTAGATTTATTAAATCCTAATGAATTTTATGGACATTTTGTTTTTACTTCATTAGAAAAAGGTGAAGGTACGACAATTGGGAATATGCTAAGGCGTGCTATGCTCTCAAATTTATATGGATATAGAATTGTTGGTGTTCGAATTGCTGGTATAAATAATGAATTTGCTCCTTTGGAAGGTGTTCGTGAAGATCTTCTTGAAATTATATTAAATTTAAAAGAAATTATAATAATAAATCAGGATATGATTGGTCGAAATAGTTGTGCTTTAGTAAAAGTTCAAGGACCAGCTATAGTCACTGCCGGATCATTATTGTTACCAAAGGGCTTTAAAGTATTAAATCCTAATAACCATTTATTAACGATTTATGATGATTCATTAATTCAATTGGAATTTAAAATAGAATATGGAAAATCTTATGTCTTAGCTAAAGATCAAAAATTAGAGGGTGCTGTAAATTTTATTCCTGTTGACTCTAATTTTGCCCCAGTATTAAAAGTGAATTGGCATATCAAACCAATGCCACAAGATGTTGAAAATACTAATGAAGAACTTCACTTAGAAATTTTTACAAATGGGACTTTGTTGCCTCATCAAGCACTTCTACAAGCAAGAAACGTTATAGGCTATATGTTATCAACACTTAATAATATAGAGTTCCCATGCTTTAATATTAAAGATAAAAATGATGAAACTCATGTTGAAAAATCATTGGAGGATAACAAAAAAATCTTAGAGACAAAAGGTTTAAATTATAAACCTAATTCTAATCAAATTAAAGCGAAATCTACTGAAAAAGAAAAAGATATTACTCTCCAAACGAAAGCGAAGCCTATTGAAAAGGAAAGGGATATTACTCTCCAAATGAAAGCGAAACTCACTAAAAAAAAACCTAATAAACAGAGTACACCAGAAGAAAGGCTATTGAAAAGGGTAGCCGATATGGAGAGTGGCTCTTTAAAAGGGTTAGGTTTATCAAATCGAATAATTAACGTTTTAAATAAAGTTAATATAAATTTTACTTGGGATTTAATGCAATACCCGTCTCCTAATTTAATAAAGATAGAGGGTTTAGGACCTAAATCAGTAGAAGAAATAAATAATAGATTAAATCTTTTTTATGAACCACCTACTGATTAATCATTTATTGATTTTAGATTTTTTATCCTTGTGCATAGTCAACTTTATTATATAATTTAATATTAGTAATATTATTATGAAAGATACTTTTATCCCGTCAAAACTTGATTTTAAAAAACAATGGTATATAATTGATGCAAAAGATAAATGCTTAGGTAGATTAGCGACAGAAGTTTCTAATTTATTAAGAGGCAAAAATAAAATTATCTTCACTCCTGCTCAAGATGTTGGTGATTATATTATAATAATAAATGCAAATCAAATAAGTGTAAGTGGAAAAAAACGAACAGATAAACTATATTTTCGTCATTCTGGTCGACCTGGTGGGAAAACTATTGAAAAATTTGAAGATTTACAACTTCGTATTCCAGAACGTATTGTTGAAAAAGCCATTAAAGGGATGCTTCCTAAAAATCGTTTAGGTAGACAATTATTTACAAAATTAAAAGTATACAAAGGTCAAGAACACCCACATATGTCTCAAAAACCTCAAATTATAGAATTAAAATAATTAAATTTTATGACAAGTAAAGATCAAAACACTCCTCATATTTATGGTATTGGTAAAAAGAAAGAATCTACAGCAATTGTTTATTTAGTACCTTTTTCGGATTCAACTTCTCAAACGACATGTGAGGTAAATGGTCGCAAGGCAGAACAATATTTCCAACAAAATTTCACTTATTTAAAACAAATAAGCTTGCCTTTAAAAACGGTGAAATTAGAAAAAAAATATAAAATTATCGCAAATGTAAAAGGTGGTGGATTAACTGGACAGGCAGATTCCATAAGATTAGGGATTGCAAGGGCTCTCTGTAAAGTAGATAAACTTAATTTTAGACCCACTTTAAAATTTGAAGGTTTTTTAACACGTGATGCAAGGATTAAAGAACGTCGTAAATATGGTTTAAAAAAAGCTAGGAAAGCTTCTCAATACTCAAAACGTTAATTAAAAATTATTTTTCATTAGAGTTTACTATATACTTATTATAAACATTATCTATATGCCAAAAAAAAATATACATCCTAAATGGTTTAATGAAACGAAAGTGTATTACGATGGGCAATTAATTATGGTTGTAGGTTCAACAAAACCTGAATTACATGTTGATATTTGGTCAGGTAACCACCCTTTCTACACAGGTTCGCAACGAATAATAGATACCGAAGGCCGAGTTGAGAGATTCTTAAAAAAATATAAAATTGAAGATATCGTTACTTCAGAATAATAGTTAAATTAATTACTACTTTAATATATGCCTACTATACAACAATTAATCCGATTACGACGTAAAAAAATTCAACCTAGAACAAAATCCCCTGCTTTAAAAAGTTGTCCTCAACGTAGAGGAGTCTGTACACGGGTTCATACGATTACACCAAAAAAACCAAATTCAGCAATAAGAAAAGTTGCTCGAGTTAGGTTAACTTCTGGATTTGAAGTTACAGCATATATACCTGGTATTGGACATAATTTACAAGAGCATTCTGTAGTTTTGCTTCGTGGTGGAAGAGTAAAAGATTTACCCGGGGTACGTTACCATATCATCAGAGGCACTCTTGACACAATTGGAGTAAAAGATCGACGTCAAGGTCGTTCAAAATATGGTATGAAAAAACCAATAAAATAAAAATTAATATAATAAATTATGTCACGTCGTACAAATAAAAAAAGAAAATTCCCTAGTGCTGATCCAGTTTATGATAGTTTTTTGGTTAGTTTAATGGTATCAAAGATATTAAAAAGTGGTAAAAAAACTATAGCTCAAAAAATTATTTATGAAGCCTTCGACATTATAAAACAGAAAACAAATAGCCAACCATTAAAAATTTTTGAAAAAGCTATAAAAAATGTAAGCCCTGCTGTTAAAATAAAAGCTAAACGTGTTGGAGGATCGACGTATCAAGTACCTATTGAAGTAAAAAAATTTAGAGGGATTAACTTAGGCTTATGCTGGATCATCCAATTTGCCAGAACCCGTTCTGGAAAAACAATAGCGATAAAATTAGCGAATGAAATTATAGATGCTTCTAAAGGTTCTGGTAATTCAATTCGAAAAAAAGATGAAACTCATCGTATGGCAAGATCGAATAAAGCTTTTGCACACTTTCGTTCGTAATTGTTTTTATTAATTAAATAAAATTTAATTATACGCCAAAAGTAAAAATAAAAAATAAAAGGAGTATAAATTATGGCTCGTGAAAAATTTGATCGTACTAAACCACATATTAACATTGGGACAATTGGACATGTAGATCATGGTAAGACTACATTAACTGCTGCAATAACTGCTGTATTATCATTAACAGGCAACTCGAATGCAAAAAAATATGAGGATATTGATGCAGCACCTGAAGAACGTGCACGTGGAATTACTATAAATACAGCTCATGTAGAGTATGAAACAGATAGTCGTCATTATGCACATGTAGATTGCCCAGGTCACGCCGATTATGTTAAAAATATGATTACTGGTGCTGCACAAATGGATGGGGCAATTTTAGTTGTTTCAGCTGCTGATGGTCCTATGCCTCAAACACGTGAGCATATCTTATTATCTAAGCAAGTTGGTGTGCCCCATGTCGTAGTATTTTTAAATAAGGAAGATCAAGTTGATGATCTTGAATTAATAGAATTAGTAGAATTAGAAGTTAGAGAGCTATTATCTAATTATGATTTCCCTGGCGATGACATACCTATAGTTGCGGGTTCTGCTTTACAAGCCCTAGATGCAATAAATAATGATCCTACTTTAAAAAAAGGTGATAATAAGTGGGTTGATAAAATTTATAGTTTAATGGAGTCAGTTGATAGTTATATACCAACTCCAGTTCGAGATGTTGATAAAGCATTTTTAATGGCAATTGAAGACGTGTTTTCAATTACTGGTCGAGGAACAGTAGCTACAGGTAAAATTGATCGTGGAATTGTAAAAGTCGGTGAAACAGTAGACCTAGTTGGTTTAGGGGATACAAAATCAACAACAGTAACTGGCGTTGAGATGTTCCAAAAAACCTTAGATGAAGGTGTGGCTGGTGATAATGTTGGTATTTTATTACGTGGTTTACAGAAAACAGAAATAGAACGTGGGATGGTTTTATCAAAACCTGGAACAATTACACCACACAATACCTTTGAGTCTGAAGTTTATGTCTTAACAAAAGAAGAAGGTGGTCGTCATACTCCTTTCTTCACAGGTTATAGACCTCAATTTTATGTTCGAACAACAGACGTTACAGGAGAAATTTTACGTTTTACTGCTGACGATGGTTCTAAATCTGTAATGGTTATGCCAGGTGATCGTGTTAAAATGACAGCAGGTCTAATTTCTTTAATCGCGATTGAAGAAGGGATGAGGTTTGCAATTCGTGAAGGGGGTAGAACTATTGGTGCTGGTGTTGTTTCAAAAATTCTTAAATAAATATTATTTTTATGTCAAAAGAAAAAATACGAATTATTTTACAGTCTTTTAATCATCTGATTTTAAATGAATCCTGTAAAAAATTATTAGATGTCTTAACTAATGAAAAATCAATTACAAGTATAGCAGGTCCTATATCGTTTCCAACAAAAAAAAGATCCTATTGTGTTTTACGATCTCCACACGTAAATAAGGATTCTCGGGAACAATTTGAAATTCGTCGTTATAAAAAAATTATCGATATCCAATCTAATTCAAAAGAAATAGTAAATACTTTATTAATATTAGATCTTTCTCCTGGTGTATCAAGTAAATTGTTTAGTTATAAATAACTTATTTTTTTCTTCTTTAGTCTTAAATTTAAGGCTAAAGAAGAAGAAAACAAATTATGCTATCACTAATTCTTCTAGTTTAAAATTAGACGTATTTGTACCGCTATAATTTACTTTTACAAATCTAACTAAAACAGGGTAATTTGAAGCAATTTTTTCTATTACAACAACTGTACCAACATCATTATACCAATATGATTCTTTTCTTAGAATACGTACCTTTGATCCTTTTTCTATCATATTATTGTAGTCTTTTTATTATCTTAATTAATAGTTATAATTTATATTATATTTTACATTATATTAAGTTTACATAAAACTTTTTGTAGTTGTTTTTTAATTCAGTGTATGTTAATAATTATATATTATTATTATATATTAAGGATAAATTTTTATGAAAAATGAAACCCCAAAAATTTTTTATATACTTTTGATTGGGTTAGTGTTTATCTCAGGTTTTATTTATTTTAAATGGGATAGCTTTTTAGATATAGGTACTAATTTACTTAATTTCAAAGACAGCCACCCAAGTCAAATGATTCCTTTTGAGAAATTTTTAAACTCTTTAGAAAATGGTGATATTAAAAAAGTGGATTTATACGAGAATGCTGAAATCGTAGTTTTTGATACTTTTGATTCTATAAGTGACAAAATACAGCACGTTGGTGTGAAAATACCTATTAGAAATTCGTCTTTAATTTTGAAACTAAGAGAATACCAAATTGATTTCACAGCTCATCCCGCCGTAGCTTTTGATTCGGCTTGGTCAATTTTGAGTGTTCTTTTAATCCCGGTTTTACTTTTAGTTGTTTATAAACTGTTCTTTTCAGAAGGTAGTAACTACGACTTTTTTGGTAATTTACGTAAAGCTCGTGCAAAAATTCAATTAGATGCAAATACTGGTGTTTCATTCAGTGATGTCGCTGGTATTGATGAAGCTAAACAAGAATTTGAAGAATTCGTTTCTTTCTTAAAAATGCCACAATTATTTACAGCAGTTGGGGCTAATCCACCAAAAGGTGTAATAATCGTTGGACCTCCTGGAACAGGGAAAACTTTACTGGCAAAGGCAATCGCCGGGGAAGCAGGTGTACCCTTTATTAGTATTTCTGGTTCAGAGTTTGTTGAAATGTTTGTTGGTATAGGTGCTTCTCGAGTTCGTGATTTATTTGAAACTGCGGAACGAAATTCCCCTTGTATCCTATTTATTGATGAAATTGATGCCATTGGTAGACAAAGAGGAACTGGAGTCGGAGGAACTAATGATGAGCGTGAGCAAACATTAAATCAAATTTTAACGGAAATGGATGGGTTTAAACCCACAAGTGGTATAATCGTTATTGCAGCAACGAATAGAGCAGATGTTCTAGATTCTGCGTTATTACGTCCAGGGCGTTTTGATCGTCAAATAACAGTCTATTTACCAGATATTTACGGACGTATAGAAATCTTAAAAGTTCATAGTCGAGATAAAAATATAGACTCAAAAACTTCACTTAAATTTATTGCACAACGTACAGCAGGTTTTTCAGGTGCTGACTTAGCTAATATACTTAATGAAGCTGCTATTCTTACAGCCCGTGATAACTTAGAAACGACAACAATTAAACAAATATATGTAGCAATTGAAAGGATCGTTGCTGGGTTAGAGGGCGTTCTTTTAAATGATTCTAGAAATAAAAGACTGGTTGCTTATCATGAAGTGGGACATGCTTTAGCAGGTACTTTGTTAAAAAATCATGATGATGTTCAAAAAGTGACGTTAATTCCTCGTGGGCGTGCGCAAGGATTAACTTGGTTTACACCAGATGAGCAACCTCTTATGACCAGAGGTCAGTTATCTTCTAGATTAATAGGTACACTTGGAGGTCGAGCAGCGGAAAAAGTTATTTTTGGAAAAATGGAAATTACTAGTGGAGCAAGTAATGACTTTTTTAAAGTAAATTCTTTAGCAAGACAAATGGTCACAAGGTTTGGTATGTCTAGTTTAACTCCAATGGCTATGGAATTACCTAAACCAACAATTTATTTTGGACGTCGTGTACAAACTAGCCCTGATTGTTTTCTTGATGTTGCAGACCAAATTGATATGCAAATTATTGAAATTGTTGAGGATGGATTTGAGAAGGCTTGTACTATCTTAGAAAGAAATCGTTTACTGTTAGACCAGTTAGCAACATTATTAACGCAAATAGAAACAATTGATGGAAAAGATTTTGAACAATTTGTAAGTAGTTATACAGGTTTACCACAACAAACTAAATTACAACCATTAGCTTTATAGTTAATTTTTAAAACAACTTCAAAAAATTTTAAATTAGGGGTAACTGAAGTTTAGGTAATTAACGTAAACTTCAGTTACACCTAATTTAAATTAGGTATGACTGAAGTTTACGTTAATTACCTAAACTTTGCCAATCTACATCAACATCTTTTAAAATTAATGATGAGTTATAAATTTGTAAAATAATTAATAAAAAAACTAAAAACAATAGCATAGTTATACCCATAAAGAATGTTGTGCCCCAACCAGGTGCTACTTTACCATATTCAGAATTTAAAGGTCTTAAAATATCACCTAATTTTGTTTTGAAAGCCATAATTTAATAAAATTTAAGTTAGTTAATAACAATTTCTCGTCAGCATAATCATTTAATAACAAAGTAAAATTATGGAAACATCTACAATTTTAGTAATTTTCGTCTCTAGTTTATTAATAGGAATAACGGCTTATTCAACTTATACAGCATTTGGCCCAGGCTCAAAATTTTTGAGAGATCCTTTTGAAGAACATGAGGATTAATAATTAAAAATTATCCCTAAGATTAATCTATACTACCTAATAAAATTTAATTAAATAGTATAGATTAATTTTAGTTATTCTTTTAATATTTTAGGTGGATCACGGAAGAAAACAGCAAAAAAGAGAACCATCAATGTTCCTATCAATAAAGTTGCATATACTAATGCTGGTTGTGAAAGTTGTGAAAAGTCTATGGCCATATTTTCCTTTTTAATTAATTAAAAAAATAAATTATACTACACCTTGTTTACGAGTTGTTTCATCACCTAATTTTTGGAATGCACCAAACTCTACTTGTTCTGTAACTTCTGATCCGATACCTGTAAATACATCACGGAAGATAGTACGTGAACCATGCCATAAATGGCCTAGGAAGAATAATAGTGCTAAATTTAAATGACCAAAAGTATACCAACCACGTGGACTACTTCTAAATACACCATCAGACTCTAAACTTGTTCTATCAAATTCAAACACTTCACCAAGTTGAGCTTTGCGGGCAAATTTTTTCACAGTTGGTGCATCTTTAAATGATTGGCCATTTAATTTGCCCCCGTAAAAACTAACATTAACACCAACTTGTTCAATACTATATTTAGATTCCGCACGTCTGAATGGAATATCTGCACGGATGATACCATCTTTATCAATTAAAATAACAGGGAATGTTTCAAAGAAAGCAGGCATACGACGCACAGCTAACTCTCGACCTTCACGATCTCTGAAAATTGGGTGACCTAACCAAGCTTCGGCTATTCCATCTCCTTTATTCATAGGACCAGATCTAAATAACCCACCTTTTGCTGGATTATTACCAATATAGTCATAGAAAGCTAATTTATCTGGAAGACTTGACCAAGCCTCACTTTCCGATAAGCCTTCATTTAAGGAAGTTTCAACACGACGTTCAATTTCTTGTTGGAAGTAACCACTATCCCATTGATATCTTGTTGGCCCAAATAATTCAATTGGAGTTGTTGCAGAGCCATACCACATAGTTCCTGAAGTTATAAAAGCTGCAAAGAAAACTGCGGCAATACTACTTGATAGGACCGTTTCAATATTACCCATTCTTAATGCGCGATATAAACGTTGAGGAGGTCGTAAAGCTAAATGGAATCCACCTGCTAAAACTCCAAAAGTTCCAGCTGCGATATGATGTGACGCAATACCACCTGGGTTAAAGGGGTTAAAACCTGTTGCTCCCCATGAAGGTGCAACTGGTTGAACTTGACCTGTTAATCCATAAGCATCGGAAACCCAAATACCAGGACCAAAAAATCCAGTCACATGAAAGGCACCAAATCCAAAACATAATAAGCCCGATAAAAACAAATGGATACCAAAAATTTTTGGTAAATCTAATGAAGGTTCACCTGTTCTTTGATCACGGAATAATTCAAGGTCCCAAAAAACCCAGTGCCAAACAGCAGCTAAGAAACAAAGACCTGATAATATAATATGGCTATAAGCTACACCTTCATAACACCATAAGCTTACAATAGAGTCAGACTTCTCTCCAGCTATATCCCACCCTGTCCACGAATCAGAAACACCTAATCTAGTCATAAAGGGCATAACAAACATACCTTGACGCCACATTGGGTTTAAGATCGGATCTGAAAAATCAAATATAGATAATTCGTATAATGCCATTGAACCAGCCCATCCTGCAACTAATCCTGTATGCATTATATGAACTGCAATTAGCCTACCTGGATCATTAAGAACTACAGTATGAACACGATACCATGGTAATGCCATTTATTATAAGCTCCTATTAAGTGAACGTGTTTTGGCTTTCTTACTAGGAAATTTATAAGGAATTCATAAAAGTACGATAGCTTTGACAAATTAAGCAATTACATGTAATATATATTATGTTATTATTTAGATTAAAATAAATTTTACTTGTAATATTTTTATATTTTTTATCTCAAACTTAAATATATGCCTCCTATTTATAAAGTACATATTGTAAATGAAAAAGAAAAGATTGATAAGGTTATTGATTGTCCTGATGATATGTATATTTTAGAAGCGGCAGAAGAGCAAGACTTAAATCTTCCATATTCTTGCCGTGCTGGAGCTTGCTCATCATGTACTGGAAAATTATTAGCAGGGAAAGTCGATCAACACGAGCAAGCCTTTTTAGATGATGATAAAATTGAAGAGGGTTTCGTATTAACTTGTGTAGCTTATGCTAAATCAGATTGTAAAATTGAATCTCATGCAGAAGAAGAAATTTTTTAAGAGATTAATAATGTTTTCTTAAATTTGGGGGGAATCCAAATAATTACACATATTTGAATTCCTCCTAAATTTAAGAAAACATTATTAATCTAAACAAGTATCTATTTAAGCGTTACAGTAGCACCTGCATCTTCAAGTGCCTTTTTAGCTTCTTCTGCTGCGGCTTTAGTTAGTCCTTCTTTAATTATTTTTGGTGTATTTTCAACGACTTCTTTAGCTTCTTTTAAACCTAACTCTGTCACAGTTCTAACTACTTTTAGAATAGGTATTTTTTTATCTTTAGGTACTTCATCTAAACTTACATCAAATTCTGTTTTTTCCTCAGCACCCTCATTATCTTCAGAAGCTGATGATCCAGAGTTCATCATCATAACGCCTCCTCCAGCAGAAGCATCAACATCGAATGTTTCTTCTATAGCTTTTACTAATTCGGCAGCTTCTAATAGAGTTAATGTTTTTAATTCCTCGATTAAAGTCGAAATTTTTTCAGTCATATTTTTATTTTATATTTTTTAATTCGTTTGTCAAAAGATAATTGTTTTTAATCTATTTATACTTTTAAACCTGAAATATCAATTTGTATTGAAGGTCCCATCGTACTACAAATATGAAAAGTTTTAAAATAACGACCCTTCACACCTGAAGGTTTATTATTTTCAATTGAATTATAAACAGCTGCTAAGTTTTCTAATAGATCAGACTCAGTAAAATCGCTTTTTCCAATTAATAAGTGGACAATACCTGTTTTATCCGCTCGATACTCGACTTTACCTTTTTTAAACTCCTCTAGAGTTACTCGTATATCTGTTGTTACCGTACCAGCTTTCGGTGATGGCATTAATCCTTTTGGGCCCAAAATCCTACCTAATTTGGCTAGCTTTGGCATCATGTCAGGTGTAGAGATTAATATATCGAAGTCTAAATCCCCTTTAGTTATTGTTTCTATTAAATCGTCAGAGCCAATTATATCAGCTAACTCTTTATATTCAGGTGTAATAACTTCTAAAGGCATCAATACTGCTATACGTTTCGTTTTACCAGTTCCTTTAGGTAAAATTAATGTACTTCGTAATTGTTGATCACTATATTTCGGGTCAATTGACAATGAAATATGTGCTTCAATAGACTCTATAAAATTAGCATTTGCAGTCTCTTTTAATAGACGAATTGCATCAGCTTGGTGATACAAACGTTTTTCTATTTTTTCTCTATTACTTTTCGTTCGCTTATTTAATTTCCTCATTATTTTTTCGATCCATTATTTAAAAAATTTTAAATGTTAATCAGTTATTGTGATTCCCATATTTTTTGCAGTCCCTGCAATAATTTTAAAAGCACTATCTAAATTTTTTGTATTCAAATCTGGTAACTTTATTTCAGCTATTTTTTTTATCTCACTCTTTGTAATTGACCCGACGATTTGTCTATTTGGTTCAGCAGCCCCTTTTTTTATATTAATAGCCTTAACTAATAAAACTGAAGCAGGGGGAGTTTTTAATATGAAAGTATAAGATCTATCTTCATAGACAGATATTTCTACTGGAATAATTAAACCAATCTGGTCAGCTGTTCTTGCATTATATTCTTTACAAAAAGCTGATATATTAACACCGTGTTGACTAAGGGCTGGACCTACAGGAGGAGCAGGAACAGCTTTACCTGCAGATAAAGCTAGTTTTATTATACTAGTTACTTTTTTTGCCATATATTCTATTTTATTTTATTGAATTTATTGATTTTAAAGTAAAGAATTTATTCTAAGATTTCTAGTTTTTACTTTAATTTTAAGATCTAACTTAAAAATTTAATCTTTATATATAATTATAGTACGCGCCCTGAAGGACTTGAACCCTCGACACTAGGTTTTGGAGACCTATGTTCTACCAGCTGAACTAAGGACGCTTTTAAGACTAAGTTAAATAGGCTTTTCAAAATACTAAGATAAACTGATATAACTTTTTACGTCAAATTAGGCTATAGCTAAAAAAGTAATAAATATCTATTCTAGACTTTATTCATGTTATAATTGAATCCCATAATTCGAAAGATACCTATTTCTAAGGTTATATTTATAGCTTTAAGTATCGCGCTATTAAGCTAAATCCTTAAGCATTAAAAAACCGAAGAAATTTGGGGTCAAAAAGTAGTTTTGTTGATCCAATGGGACCGTTTCTATGCTTAGCTATAATAACCTCAATTATATTTTTTTCCGGGGTCTCTTTATTGTAATAATCATCACGGTACAACATAATAACAATATCAGCATCTTGCTCAATAGAATTATGGACAATTAGATGGTTTGTTAAATAATTGGAGTAATTTGAAATTTGTAAATCATAAACAGGTGCTAACTTTTGATAACTTATTCTAATAACTTTATCCCATGTAATAGAATCTTTATTAAGGTTTATTAATGGATTAAATCCTAATAATAATTTAGCACTAATAAAATCATTTAAAAGCAACTGATCGATTTTTTTCCAACCTTTGCTTGTTAAAATTTTATGATTGCTGCTTATTAATAAAGACCAACCTAAACTAGTTTCTAATCTATACACAGGTTTTTGGCCCGTAAATTTTATATTCAAGATTTTTTGTTTAGAGATATAATTACCAGTCCAACAAAAAATAGAATTATCATTTGTTTCAATAATTTTTATACAGTACTCTTGAAGTAGAAAATTAATACAACCACTTTCTCTTAAATCTGCTAAAATTGGTCTTTTATTTACCCTACTCTCTACATTTCTACTTAATTGCGACAAAACAATAATGGGTATATTTAAATCACGGGCTAATTTTTTTAAAGCTCGTGTGATTTTAGAAAGTTCTTGTACTCGATTTGCGTTTTGATCTATACCTTCTAATAATTGTAAATAATCAATGACTATTAAGCCTATTTTTTTTGAAGATTCAAGATTAATACTCTTTATTTTCAATTTTATTTCCCCTACAGATAAATCTGGAGTGTCATCAATAAAAAGTCTCAGCCTTGATAACTTAAGAATTGTATTGTTTATTTTAAGCCATTCTGTTTCTTTAATCCTTGCTGATCTTAACCTTGTGTTTGTTATTTCAACTTCCGAAGCTAATAATCTATATAATAATTGTTGGCGAGTCATTTCTAAGCTAAAAAATACTACTCCTATATTGTGATTTTGGGCTATATTCTTTGCTACATTAAAAGCAAAAGCAGTTTTACCCATTGAAGGACGTCCAGCAATTATAATAAGATCAGAGTTTTGGAATCCTTGAGTTATTATATCAAATTCTAGAAAAGTTGTCTTTAATCCAGGTAATTGTGGTATTTTTAGACCTTCTTCAATCTCTCTCACAATTTGTTGTAAACCCTGTTCTACACTAATTATATGTTTTGTTGATTTAGTCTCAGATAAAATTAAAAAGTTTTGTTCAATTTTTGTAAAAATTGTTTCTAAAGGAATTTCAGTTAGATAACCAGCTTCAATTATTTCTTCACCAAGTTTAATTAATGATCTCCTTAAATATTTTTCATAAATTAACCCTATGTATTCTTCTAAATTACTTAGCTTATTTATTTGATTTAAAAGATTTAGAAGAACCTGTGCTCCTCCAATTTTCAATAAAAAACCATTATCTTGAATCCATGTGATTAAATTTATATAATCAACTGTCTTACCTTCTGCATAAAGTATTAATAGAGCTTTATAAATAATTTGGTGAGCCTCTAGATAAAAAGCTTCGATCGGTAATTTTTCACTAACTAATAAAATGGCTTCAGGTAGTGTTAAAATACTTCCTAAGACCAATTTTTCAGCTAATAGGTTATATGGAAGTATTGTTTTTAAATCAGACAACTCTAAATCATTCAT